AAGTTCTAAAGTCATTGATAACTAGTTAGTCAAAACAAGAATTTATTTTGACCAAACCATCTAGTTTCCTTTGATTATTGCAGGGCATATCTCATTTCAAGATTTATCGACTGACTTGATCGAGATCCTATTTCCAGTCTACTTAATTTTTTTAGTTCAATTTTATTTAATTGCTTTAGTTAGTATAACTCTAGATGTTATACTTAGACAAATTTTCTTGTTTTTGCCTAGGATTCTTCCTAAAGCCTAAAGAAAGCAAATAGAATTCTTATTTTGTGTTTAATAATTTTGAATTTATTATTCTTTTGATTATTTGAATTTTCTTTATAAAAATGCGAGTTCGTAATTTGGATTTTTTAGGAACAGAGTCGAAAGTTTTTTTCTTAGTAATTTAGAATAGAACAAGTATTCAAATGTAAGAGAATGGGTAGGTATCTGAGGATTTCGAATATCTTAATCTTAGTGTTGGTATATTCCGTTTATCAGATCTGGATGGGGTGGGGTTTTCTATTGATTGAATACAGAAAAAGAAGACCACCCCCCCCTTGTTTTGGTGTGCTTGGCCGGGTCTTGGTAAGGTATACCAAATAAAAGGAGTATCGCTGGCTTAACCCTTTGATTGTGGGCAGAAAAATGCATATGGAATTTCCCTCCGACAATTAATGACGAAGGGTTGGTTTGTTTGGAAAAAGATCGATTCGATCCCTTGAAATATGATATGTTTTTTCGGTTTTCTGTTCTGCTTTAAATGATTCCCGTGAGTGAGTTTCTAGGACAAATTTTGTTTCGATGAACCAACCGGTCAGTTATAAGCAACAAACAAGAATGAAGAAATCAAAATTATACAATTTTTTATTTCAAATGAAAATTTGGAATTTTATTCATTTTTTTTTATAGGGCTCTAGGGCTATACGGACTCGAACCGTAGACCTTCTCGGTAAAACAGATCAAACTTATTATTATCAAAATGATCTGAACTGTTTCAAAGACCCAACATGCATTTTTTTTTGCATTGGGCTCTTTCATTAACTGATAAAAATATCAGCCAATCTGCCATATTTTTTTTCTTGACAGAAAAATAAGATAAGGAGATGGCTCCATGTGCTCTGATTCATTATTTGGGATTCTAATTCAGAGCACTACCAAAGTGTTTCAAAGGTGAAGTTATTTTGACGTAGGTCTGCCTTTGGCCTAGAATTTTAAGTTAAATGAAGTCTCTATCGTTCGGCTTAAAAAATCCAATATGAAACTTCATACACCTTCAAGTTCATAGGACGAAAAGAGATTTTTTGAGGGCCTTATACTCATTATGCCTAGCATTGAATATACTGTTATTCACCTTATCAATATCTCAAGGCGGAGCCTGTTTGGTACCTACAAAGGGCACTCAAATAGGACCGAACCTCTCGTCAGGCTATTGTTCTCTTTTCTCTTAAAGTTATTATGGAGTAAGACATCGATTTCTCAATAAGATCCATTTTTTGGATTGTATGGTGGATTCCCCTGAAAAACATTGGCGCGCGTGTAAACGAGGTGCTCTACCAACTGAGCTATAGCCCTTAGTGCTTGTGATGCATATTTTATCATGTATATAATTTGTTGTCAAGATGAATATTCTATGATCCAACATCCGAAATTTTTGAGTGGTATTGATTCGATTATTGTTGCTTATAAAGAATATGATATTTATAATCCATCGATAGGATGGGTTCCATTTGGTTCTCTTTGGGATAATAAATGACCTACTTAACTCAGTGGTTAGAGTATCGCTTTCATACGGCGGGAGTCATTGGTTCAAATCCAATAGTAGGTATAACTTATTAGATACCGGAGTCAACGGTATCTAATAAGTTTTTTGTCCCACCCTTTGTTTATTTTTATAGATTTTTTATTTATTTCATTTTTGAATTGCGTTGTATCTAAATTGGATTCTGCTTGATTGGATTCTGTCGAGTGAATCCAATCAAAATAGGGTTTAGAAACAGAACCTCTTTTGATTATTTGAACGCACCAACTAGTTATGAAATTGCATTGACAGCCTCGACTCTTGTCCTAGCTCGTCGGAGAGCTAGATTTGCCTCAATTCTTTGTCTCTTTCCTTCAGCCTTTTTCAAATTAGCTTCTGCTATTTCAAGAGTTTGCTGAGCTTCTTGTGAATCAATATCACTACCCTTTTCCGCATCATTTACTAAAACAGTGATCTCATTATTGCCTATTCTAGCAAAACCGCTCATCAGAGCGATCGTTAACCATTGGTCCTTAAGGCGTATTCTCAAAATCCCTATATCTACAGCTGTAGCAATAGGAGCATGATTTGGTAATACGCCAATTTGACCACTATTTGTAGATAAAATGATTTCTTTCACTTCTGAATCCCAAATAATTCGATTAGGGGTCAGTACACAAAGATTTAAAGTCATTTCTTCAAATTGCTCTCCATTTCTAAGTTCATAGCCTTCGCGGTAGCTTCATCGATATTACCTACTAAATAAAAGGCCTG